CAAGAACTAGGTTGTGTAATAATGATACTGAAAAAGAATATTTGCCTATAATGTATGATCCTTTCTTGAACGGGCCATATCGCGGAACAATTAAAAAAAGGTTTTCACTTTCAATCATAACTTCTATAGAAAATTTCAAAAAGAGAGTTGGGATGAATAGGATTCATAGTATTCTTCTTCCGTTTCCGTATACAGATTCCCAAGAATTAATCAATGAAATTATAAAAAAAGATATTGGAATAAAAGAAATCAGTAAAACCCCCCCCCGCTGGTCATACAAATTAATCACCGAATTGGAACAACAATCGGGAGAAGATCAAGAAGACGTGCCCTTGGATCATCAAATTCGATCAAGAAAAGCTAAGCGTGTGGTCATTTTTACTGATAACAAGCAAGATACCGACCCTAATACAACGAATACCGAAATTTCGGATCAAACAGACGAACTAGCTTTGATACGTTATTCACAACAATCTGATTTTCGACGAGGCATAATCAAGGGTTCTATACGTGCTCAAAGGCGTAAAATAGTTATTTGGGAGTTGTTTCAAGCAAATGTGCACTCCCCACTTTTTTTGGACAGGATCAAAAAATACCCCCCTTTTTCTTTTGATATCTTCGAACTAACGAAACCCCTTTTTAGAAATTGGAAAAAGGGCGTAGCAGAGGTCCAAATTGGGGAGTATGCAACAGAGCAGACAAAAAGAAAAGAGAAGAAAAGAAAAGAAATAGTACAGATAGAAATAGCAGAAGCCTGGGATACCATTCCCTTTGCACAAGGAATAAGAGGTTACATGTTAATAACTCAATCAATTCTTAGAAAATATTTGATATTGCCTTCGTTGATAATAGCCAAAAATATTGGACGTATGTTATTATTTCAACTTCCAGAATGGTTTGAGGATTTACAGGAATGGAATAGAGAAATGCATGTTAAATGTACCTATAATGGTGTTCAATTATCAGAAACAGAATTTCCGCAAAATTGGGTAACAGACGGTATTCAGATTAAAATTCTATTTCCTTTCCATCTGAAACCTTGGCAGAGATCTAACTCTCCTAGAGATCTAATGAAAAAAAAAAAGCAAAAATCTGATTTTTGTTTTTTGACAGTTTGGGGAATGGAAGCTGAACTTCCTTTTGGTTCTCCTAGAAAGCTCCCCTCATTTTTTGAACCCATTATTAAGGAGCTCAATAAAAAAATTGAAAAATTTAAAAAGAAATATTTTCTAGCTCTAAAGATTTTAAAAAGAAAAACAAAATTACTTCTAAAAGTTTTAAAAGAAATAAAAAAATGGATTATGAAAAATGTTATATTTATAAAAAAACGAATAAAAGAACTTAATACAATTCTATTATTTAGGTTTAGATTAAGAGAAGTATATGAATCGAATAAAACTAAAAAAGAAAAAGATTTTCTGATCAGAAATCAAATAATTGATGAATCGTTTAGTCAGATTCAATCTCCGGCTTGGTTAAAATCTTCACTGACAAAAAAAAAAATGAAAGATCTGACTAATAGAATCAATATAATTCGAAATCAAATAGAAAGAATTACAAAAGAGAAAAAAAAAAAAACTCCATCAATAAATATTAGTCTTAACAAAAGAAGTTATAATCCTAAAAAATTAGAGTCACCAAAAAAAATTTGGCAAATATTAAAAAGAAGAAATGCTCGATTAACCTATAAATTCCATTTTTTTATAAAATTTTTCATTGAAAAAATATACATAGATATTTGTTTATCTATCATTAATATTCCCCTAATCAATACACAACTTTTTCTTGAATCAACAAAAAAAATTATTGATCAATACATTTATGAACCAAATCAAGAAAAAACTAATAAAAAAAATCCAAATACAAGTCGTTTTATTTCGACTATAAAAAAGTCACTTGATATTGTTAGTAAAAAAAATTCACATATTTTTAGTGATTTATCCTGCTTGTCACAAGCATATGTATTTTATAGGTTATCTCAAGCCCAAGTTAGAAGAAGTTTGTATAAATTACAATCTGTTCTTCAATATCAGGGAACATCTTTATTTCTTAAGACTGAAATAAAGGATTCTTTTGGAACACAAGGAATATTTCAGACCGAATTAGGGCATAAAAAACCTCATCATTCGAATGACTGGAAAAAATGGTTAAGAGGACATTATCAATATGATTTATCTCAGATTAAATGGTCTAGATTAATACCACAAAGATGGCGGAATAAAATTAGAATTAATAAACGTTGTATGACTATGACTAAAAAAAAAAAAATTTATAAATGGGAGTCATATGAGAAAGACCAATTAAAATTTTACAGAAAAGAAAATATTTCTGAAGTACATTCATTATTGAATGAAAAAGAAAAATTTCCAAAATACAATAGATATGACCTTTTATCATATAAATCCCTTAATTTTGAAAAAAAAAAGGCCTCTTCTATTTATAGGTATGGATTACGATTGGAAATAAATAAGAACCAAGAGCTTTTTTACAATTCTACCATACATAAAGACAACTTTTTTAATATCCTGGAGAGTACTCTTATCAATAGTTATCTAGGAAAAGGCAGTTTTTTATATATCGAAAAAAATGCAGATAGAAAATATTTTGATTGGAAAATCTTAAAATTTTATCTTAAAAAAAAAGCTGATCTTGAAACCTGGATACAAATCGATACCAAGATTAACCAAAGTACTAATAATTACCAAATAGTTGATAAATTTGATAAAAAAGATCTTTTTTATCTTACGATTCATCAAGATAAAAAAAAAAATATCAAAAGGGTATTTTTTGATTGGATGGGAATGAATGAAGAAATACTAAACCGTCCAATACCAAATTTGGAACTTTGGTTATTCCCAGAATTTTTTCAACTATATAATGTATATAAAATAAAACCGTGGATTATACGAAGCAAATTTCTTTTTTTAAATTCGAATAAAAATGAAAATTTTGGGGCAAGTACGAATAAAAACACCAATGAAAAACAAAAAAGGAATTTTTTGATTCGATGGTATAAAAAAATAAAGAATAAAAATAAAGAAGAACCCGTAGGACAAGGCAATCTTGGACTATCAAACCAACAAAAGGGTATTGAAGAAAATGATGCGGAATCAAACAGTAAAAAGCCTAAAAAGAAAAAACAATACAAAAGTAAAACGGAAGCAGAAATGGATCTCTTCCTGAAACGTTATTTTCTTTTTCAATTGAGATGGGACGATTCTTTGAATCAAAGAATAATCAATAATATCAAGGTATATTGTCTCCTGCTTAGACTGAATAATCCAAGAAAAATTACTATATCCTCGATTCAACGGGGAGAACTCTGTTTGGATATAATATTGATTGAACACAATTTAACTTTTCCAGAATTGATGAAAAAGGGACTTTTTATTATCGAACCCACTCGTCTGTCTGTAAAAAATGATGGACAATTTATTATGTATCAAACCATAGGTATTTCCTTGGTTCATAAAAGTAAATACAAAACAAGTAATCAAAGATACCACGAACAAGGATATATTGATAAGACTCATTTTAATGAGTCCATTTCAGAATATCAAAAAAGAAATAGAGATAAAAATGATTTTTATTTGCTTGTTCCTGAAAATATTTTATCATCTAGACGTCGTAGAGAGTTGAGAATTCTCATTTGTTTCAATTCAAAAAGTGGTAAGGGTGCGGATAGAAATCCAGTATGTTATAACAAGAACTGGACAAAAAATATTAGAGATAAAAATGAATTAATTCAATTCAAGTTTTTTCTTTGGCCTAATTATCGATTAGAAGATTTAGCTTGTATTAATCGTTATTGGTTTAATACCAATAACGGCAGTCGTTTTAATATGTTAAGGATACATATGTATCCGCGGTTAAAAACTTACATTTTTCTTTTACCATAGAAGATATATCAAAGCAAACAGTGCCCCCGTGTTATATTCCAATGATAATAATTAATAATGTATCAATTAGATTTAGTGAATTAATTAACAAAATCTTTAATCTAGTAAATCGGAGGTGAGGTTAAATTTGTTCACTTTTTTGAATTCAAAAATATATGCGTCATACTTCTAAATAAAAAATAAAAATAATTGATAAAATTTGGAATCCATAAATATAAATAAAGAAATTTAGATTATTGTATATATCTATATCGCATTAAAATAAAATGACTAGCATTATTATTACTGATCATTAAAATATATATCTCTAATCTAAAAAGGGGCGGATAAATTTATGGTAAAAAATTCATTCATTTCAATTATTTCTCAAGAAGAAAACAAAGGGTCAGTTGAATTTCAAGTATTCAGTTTTACCAATAAGATACGAAAACTTACTTCTCATTTAGAATTACACAAAAAGGACTATTTATCTCAGAGGGGGTTGCGGAAAATTTTGGGAAAACGTCAACGACTACTGGCTTATTTGTCAAAAAAAAATAAAGTACGTTATAAAGAATTAATTGATCAGTTGGATATTCGAGAAAGAAAAACTCGTTAATTTGCGGAATCTTGGTATTTTTTTCATTCATTTCAATTTTGATAAACTTCCTTTCACTTTCAGCAATTCATGGAAGAATGAATCGATAAAAAACTTATGACTGCGCCAGTTACAAGAAAAGACCTCATGATAGTAAATATGGGTCCTCAGCACCCATCAATGCATGGTGTTCTTCGACTCATCGTTACTCTAGATGGTGAAGATGTTATTGACTGTGAACCAATATTGGGTTATTTACATAGAGGGATGGAGAAAATTGCGGAAAACCGAACAATTATACAATATTTGCCTTATGTAACACGTTGGGATTATTTAGCTACTATGTTCACAGAAGCAATAACTGTGAATGGACCCGAACAGTTAGGAAATATTCAAGTACCTAAAAGAGCTAGCTATATCAGAGTCATTATGTTGGAGTTGAGTCGTATAGCTTCTCATTTGTTATGGCTAGGCCCTTTTATGGCAGATATTGGGGCACAGACCCCCTTCTTCTATATTTTTCGGGAAAGAGAATTAATATATGACCTATTCGAAGCTGCTACCGGTATGCGAATGATGCATAATTATTTTCGTATTGGAGGAGTAACTGCTGATCTACCTTATGGCTGGATAGATAAATGTTTGGATTTTTGCGATTACTTTTTAACAAGGGTTACTGAATATCAAAAGCTTATTACACGGAATCCTATATTTTTAGAACGTGTTGAAGGCGTAGGCATTATTGGTGGAGAAGAAGCAATAAATTGGGGTTTATCAGGACCAATACTACGAGCTTCCGGAATACAATGGGATCTTCGTAAAGTTGATCGCTATGAGTGTTACGACGAATTAGATTGGAAGGTTCAATGGCAAAAAGAGGGGGATTCATTAGCTCGTTATTTAGTACGAATCGGTGAAATGACAGAATCGATAAAAATTATTCAGCAGGCTCTGGAAGGAATCCCAGGGGGTCCCTATGAAAATTTAGAAACCCGGCGTTTTGTTAGAGTAAAAGATCCCGAATGGAATGATTTTGAATATCGATTTATTGGTAAAAAACCTTCTCCGACTTTTGAATTATCGAAACAAGAACTTTATGTGAGAGTCGAAGCCCCAAAAGGAGAATTGGGAATTTTTTTGATAGGAGATCAGACTGTTTTTCCTTGGAGATGGAAAATCCGACCGCCGGGTTTTATCAATTTGCAAATTCTTCCTCATTTAGTTAAAAGAATGAAATTGGCTGATATTATGACAATACTAGGTAGCATAGATATCATTATGGGAGAAGTTGATCGTTGAAATGATAATTGATACAACAGAAATAAAAGCTATCAATTCCTTTTCCAAATTGGAATCCTTAAAAGAACACTACGGAATCATATGGATCCTTGTCTCTATTTTAGCTCTTGTATTAGGAATTATAATTGGCGTACTAGTAATTGTTTGGTTAGAAAGAGAAATTTCTGCGGGGATACAACAACGTATTGGTCCTGAGTATGCCGGACCCTTGGGAATCCTTCAAGCCCTAGCAGATGGTACAAAACTACTTTTCAAAGAGAATATTCTTACATCTAGAGGAGATGCTGGTTTGTTTAGTATTGGACCATCTATAGCAGTCATATCCATTTTACTCAGTTTTTCAGTAATTCCTTTTAGCTATAACCTTGTTCTAACCGATCTTAGTATTGGTGTTTTTTTATGGATTGCTATTTCAAGTATTGCTCCCCTTGGACTTCTTATGTCAGGATATGGATCAAACAATAAATATTCCTTTTTAGGTGGTTTACGGGCTGCTGCCCAATCAATTAGTTATGAAATACCATTAACTCTATGTGTATTATCAATATCTCTACGTGTGATTCGGTGAGCCGTAAAAAATCCCCAAATTTCTTTACTTTCTCGGAAGAAAGTTTAATAAATTAAATTTTTCATTTTTTGATTCATCATTTGAATTGATAAATTAAACCAGATAGTTATATGAGTGAAAGAAAACGGCATGTAAATTTGCAGTAAAGTAAAAAAAATAAGGGTTTGAATCTCATTTCCTATGTACAAGAATTAAGTAAAAGTAGTAGAGACGGTTTACCCCAAGAATGGTTGATTAGTCATCATGACTTGAAGCGGGTTCAAAAGATCAACCATATGGAGTTTTTAATATCTATTACTATAAATGTATTACCATAATGCAAGGTTGAGCAAAAACGGGTGGATGGTTAGGAAGACCAAGATACACAAAGGATTCGTAATGGAGTTTATAGGAGTTATCCAGGAGGATATTTCTGTACAGAAAGGGAATTTGAGTTGGGACTTTAAATTAGTAGAAATGATAAAGAAGTACTCCCCACGATTCCGATCCAGAGTATGTTCCTATCCACTGATTAAATAAATAACTATCATATCAAGAACGAAGTAATCTTTTACTTTGGTTAAAGTCCCCTTTTCTGAGAAAGAAGAATAGGAACGAAATAAAAGAGAAAGAAAAGAATGGAATTGAAAAAAAAAAAGAAATCTTTTTTTCCTGGATACATATTTGTATTTAAATAAAAAGATAGATTATAGATTGTTGTCATGATTTATGAACACTAATATCGTGTCTAATTCTTTTTTTTTTTCGTAATCAAAAAATAGGTTGAAATATCAATATCTATGTGATATTTTTACAACAAAGTTTTTTATTCAAGGATTTATTAATCAACAAAGAAAAATAAAAATTCTTTAAAGGATAAGATAAATTCAGAAGCACTATTTTATTTATTAAAATATAGCAGACAGAATTCCATTGGTTTAATTCGGAACCTTAGGTAGGGTGTCTATCCTATCTATCAAATATCAAGATTCCAAAATAGCGAAGGTTCTTTAGATTTATTTGTGACCTCTGAGGAGCCGTATGAGGTGAAAATCTCATGTACGGTTCTGAAATAGCGATGGAGCAGTGATGTTATCATCGACTATAATTATCTAACAGTTTAAGTACAGTTGATATAGTTGAAGCGCAATCAAAGTATGGTTTTTGGGGGTGGAATT